AGTCAAGGAATATTTTTACGTTCTGTTCCTAGACGAAACGGAATACCTATTATATTCTAATTAATTCCTATTATACAAAAGGGTGCAGATAGACTGAGCAAAAAAGGGCTTCATTTCGATTCTCCAATTTGGAAAATCACATATTCATTTCCTTCGTATGAACAGAAAAATACGATGACTCAAAGAAGTTCCCTACCACGAACTTTGTACCGCGCGCATTACTTAGAACAACTAGGAAAGTAAGATAAGATAAGCAAGAATAAATAAATATTCGGAATAGCGGAATACAAAATTAAGAAATGAAAAAATGAAGAAAAGGGAACCTAATCTCACCTCCTTCTGTACCATAAAGAAAAGAACCAGAGATTTTTACACTTCTCCAAAAAGAAGTGTTTCTATTTAGAGATTTATCTACTTAGATGAATAAATCATACTCTATCTATATTATTAACGAATATGTATCCCAATCCATCTCGAGTAATTTGTATCAATACCTATTCGGTAGATCCTTTTTTTTCTGTGCCAGGAACCAGATTTGAACTGGTGACACGAGGATTTTCAGTCCTCTGCTCTACCAACTGAGCTATCCTGACCCTTTCTTGTGCATCATCTTAGTAGAGTATTAGTATCTATGTCAATTAAAGGGACTAAAAAATCAATAAAGTATTCAAATTTCCAAATTTTGAAATGGGGGGGGGTAGTCCTATGCATTGTGCATGGCTTACTTAATAATACTTAAAAATCGAGTTAATAATCGAGATTCCTTGCCGATACTCTAATAAAAAAGAAATCTGTTCAATGAATAGCATAAGATCCATTGAGTTCTCTTCGCACTCCTTTGTGAAAGAGTAGAATGAGAAAGCTAATGAATCTTAAACCCATTGATAAAAAGAAAAAAAGAGGATAAATACTATAGTTAGGGAATAAAAGAGGGTTTGGGGATAGAGGGACTTGAACCCTCACGACTTATAAAGTCGACGGATTTTCCTTTTACTAGAAATTTCATTGTTGTCAGTATTGACATGTAGAATGGGACTCTCTCTTTATCCTCGTCCGATTAATCCACTTTTAAAAAGATCTCGAAAACTATGAATTGAAGGATTTGATTACTCAATATTCGATTGGAATGGATTCACAATAATTCTAAAAAAATTCAGAATTTTCTATTTCATAATCATTCCTAATTTCATTCTAAAAAAGAATAAAGAACCTATATTATGATATGGGTTCCGTGATTAATCGTTTGCTATGTCAGTATCTATACGTGTGTATTAGATGTATAAAGCCCTTCTTTCTCTAATTTAGAGGGAGTTCCACTACCAATACAACGTAATCAACTCGATTCGTTAGAACAGCTTCCATTGAGTCTCTGCACCTATCCTTTTCCTTTGGATTCTAGTTCGAGAACCACTTGTTCTCTCAAAACACGGATTTGGCTCAGGATTGCCCTTTTTTAATTCCAGGGTTTCTCTGAATTTGGAAGTTACCACTTAGCAGGTTTCCATACCAAGGCTCAATACAATCAAGTCCGTAGCGTCTACCGATTTCGCCATATCCCCATTTTCCTTTTCTTTGAGACCTGGATTCTTTGTGTAATTTCATCCATCTCTTAGTTTTTTTTGGAATCGTTGAATTCATTACTCGACGTAGTCTAGCAGTTCGTCTCTATTTGGGAGACCCTGCTTATTGCAATTCAGAATTGAATTGATTCTATCGTTGATGTATTTGCAATTCAATCCGAATCAATATATCCCAAAGTTTTTCTCTCCCCCACCCCCCACCCTCCTTTTTTAGAGTATTCAAAATCATACTATAACGCTTGATATTCATTCTTTTTTTTTCTAATCAGAATTAGCAATTTCATTTGCTATGATTCTATGTTCTCCTTAGTGAAATATTAATCATTAAATTATTAACAAATAAAAAAAAAAACAAAATATCTAAAAAAATGTCTATAATGATCGAATGAAAATGCCAAGAAATTCGCATTTTCTCTTTATTATATCTTTCATATATATTATTCTTTTCTATGTATTAGATTATTCGTCCGAGCCATATCAAATTGAAAATATCTGAAATCGAATTCAATATAGAAATTGGAATAGATTCTATTCTATTCTATTAGAATAGAAAAATCGATTTGAGAATTAGAGAAATAAAAAGAAAGTTCAATAAATTCTATAATCCTATTTAAGGATATCATCTAGTTAAGCATATCAAGCTAACTTTATCTTTATTAAGTTCTAGTATTTTTTTTCTAAGTAGAACTTAAAATTTCGAACTAGTTAATAGCTAAGATTAATAATTAAGATCTGACATTTTACAGATTTCCTATACATATTTCTATTTGTTACACTATTTCTGTTATGTAAGCCCACTTAGCTCAGAGGTTAGAGCATCGCATTTGTAATGCGAGGGTCATCGGTTCAAATCCGATAGTCGGCTTTTTTCTCTATCGATGTTCCATGAACAAGAATCTCTCTTTTTCTCCGAATTAAATGGGGAATCCAGGATCTATTATGTCGTTCTACCTTACAATTTTGCTAGATACAAAACAATAAAATAAATAATATATATACAAAAAATCCAGATGTTGATGAAATTCCATTTTTTGTGGTACTTTAGTCGATTTTACTCTGTTTATCCTTTAGTTTAATTCAGTTTTAATTTCGATGTATTCTGTAATGTAAATACAATGAAATTAATTGTGTAAAATGAAATTTCAATAAAAAAAAAGGAGTCTTCATGTCCCGTTATCGAGGACCTCGTTTTAAAAAAATACGCCGTCTGGGAGCTTTACCAGGACTCACTAGAAAAACACCTAAATCCGGAAGTAATCTGAAAAAGAAATTGCATTCTGGGAAAAAAGAGCAATATCGTATTCGTCTTCAAGAAAAACAGAAATTGCGTTTTCATTATGGTCTGACAGAACGACAATTACTTAGATATGTACATATCGCTGGAAAAGCAAAAAGGTCAACAGGTCAGGTTTTACTACAACTACTTGAAATGCGTTTGGATAATACCCTTTTTCGATTGGGTATGGCTTCAACCATTCCTGGGGCCCGGCAATTAGTTAACCATAGACATATTTTAGTTAATGGTCGTATAGTCGATATACCAAGTTTTCGTTGCAAACCCCGAGATATTATTACTACGAAGGATAACCAAAGATCAAAACGTCTGGTTCAAAATTCTATTGCTTCATCCGACCCGGGGAAATTGCCAAAGCATTTGACGATTGACACATTGCAATATAAAGGACTGGTAAAAAAAATCCTAGATAGGAAGTGGGTCGGTCTCAAAATAAATGAGTTGTTAGTTGTAGAATATTACTCTCGTCAGACTTGAACTTAACGAAAAAAGGAAAGGTTCATAGAATTTTCTTCCCCTTCCCCTTTCCCCGAACTAAATCGACCTAAGGCCCTTAATTCGTATTTTCCCATTCACCTAGCAGAAATGGATTAACCCTAGGATCCTTTTTTCTTTTTTGTTCTTTCCTCTATGTATATTTTACATACCACAGTAATTTGCTATAAAGAATTTCTATTAAAAAAAGGTATTATTGCTAGAATAAATTGTTATTTGATTTGATACATTGTGATCGGTAACGTTGATGAATTAAGAGAAACGGAAAGAGAGGGATTCGAACCCTCGGTAAACAAAAGTCTACATAGCAGTTCCAATGCTACGCCTTGAACCGCTCGGCCATCTCTCCTACATAATCTTATTATGGAAAAGAAACTGAGTGAATAGCGAGTTTTCGTATACCTGCAGTACAGGTACAACCACAACCGCTCGGGGGTTCCACGGTTCTATTGTAAAAATTCCTTTTCATCTAAGTGGAAGAATCTAGGAACTCCGCTCCCTCGAAAAGTTTTAGTTTGGGTTTTCCCCAAAGAAAAAGAGAAAGGAAGAATTCTTCTTATTCCATAATAAAAAAAAAGAACCCTAGAATTCTGTTTGCATAAGGTACGCTACGCCATACAATCGAAATATAAAATAAAATAGGGTATGGGACAATTAATGACTTTGAAAACGCGAAATAGCTGATGAGAGAAGTTCTTGTTGAGAAATAGGAAAGTGGAATGAAATCCAATCTTAGTCAAATATTTCATACCTCTTCTTGTCCAAACAGAAGGAAAAGGAGACAATTTGAGCTGAGCGGAAAACCCATACCTCTCTTATCCATTTAGAACATATGGATCGATTTATAAGAATCGAATGGGTTTGTTTTTATGTTATTTTGTGAAGGAATGAAAAGAATTCTATATAGAATGGGTTGGGAATTATGCCTAGATCCCGTATAAATGGAAATTTCATTGATAAGACCTCCTCAATTGTAGCCAATATTTTATTGCGAATAATTCCGACAACCTCAGGGGAAAAAAGGGCATTTACTTATTATAGAGATGGTGCGATTTGACTCTTTTTTTTTTTAGCCCTACCTACACCTCAGTCTTACGAGAAAGAGAGGGGTTCGCATAGAGAGAACAAAATTAGTAAAGGAAACCCACGCTTGGGGAAGGTGAGGTGAACTAACAATTCCTTCTGTCGTGTATCCTCGATTGATGCAGCCTCAGATGCTTCAATTGTAGATTTGAGTATTGAGCGAAAGGTTACACCTACAGGATAAGGATAGGTTCTGTATTACAGGCCAATCCTACTCTACTAGTACCAATAGGCAGCATAGGGGAGAAAGGCACTACACCTAGAAATAGTAATCAACAAGAGAAAAACTTTGTTAGAAATTAGCCCTTTCCTGATCGGTATCAGGGCTGGGAAGAATGGTTGGGATAACAAACAACCATCAGGTTTGTACTTTGGATACCCCTATAACCATCAAAGATCGTTGAAGTGGCTAATTCCTCTAAATAGGAGGCGTTGAGAACAAAGAAATTCTTGGAGCTATCGTTTTCCTTTAGCATTAATAGAATTCATTGGTGTTAAGAAAAACCTCTTGCGGGAAGGTTGGCTAGAGATTTCTTGGAAAAATACCA